CACCTAGTTTGTCGATTTTTGTAGAAATGATACAAAAAAGGATATCTCTCTTAACAACAGACAAATTATCTTCTGATAAATTGTATAATAATTGGAGTTCTTATAATGAACTCCAAAAGCGAAGACTAAGTAATGAATTTATAAATAGAGTAGAAACTTTAGATACAGAATTATTTAATCTAGACATAATCGAAAAGAAGACTCGACTATGTAATGATGAAAATAGAACAGAATACTTGACTCCGATATATGATCCGTTCTTGTATGGAACCTATCGAGTACGAAACAAAGACTTGTTTTCACCAATTGGTATAAATCCAACTTATGGAAAAAAAAACACGAACACACTTTTACTAAATAAAATTCATGTTCTACTTCTTATTACCGATTATCAAAAGTTTGAACAAACAATCGACACACTCAATAGAAAATTCCTATCAACAGAAAACGGACTTTCTTTTTTTTCGGAACACAAACGTATAAATATTGATTTAGAAGGGCGAACAAGAATTTTTAATTTTTTTTTCAATGTAGTTATAACTAATCTCAATGGTCAAAGAATTGAAAAAAATGGAATAAAAGAAATAACGAAAAACGTTCCTAACTGGTCATACAAATTAATTGACGAGTTGGAACAACAGGAAGGAGAAGCTGATGAAAATATGGCAACCGACCATGAAATTCGGTCAAGAAAAGCGAAGCGTGTAGTGATTTTTACTGATAATCAGTTAGATACTGATATTCACACTAATACAAGAGATACTAATAATTCTGATCAAACAGATGAAATTGCTTTGATTCGTTATTCGCAACAATCGGATTTTCGTCGAGATATAATAAAGGGTTCCATGCGTGCACAAAGACGTAAAACGGTTATTTGGGAACTCTTTCAAGCAAATATGCATTCCCCACTCTTTTTGGACAGAATAGAAAAACCCTTTCTGTTTTCTTTTGATATTTCCAAACTAATGGACCTAATTTTTAAAAATTTGATGTGTAAAAATAAAGAATCAGAACTTTATTATTCTCGAGAAGAAAAAATAAAAAAAATTAGGAAAGAAGTAGAGGACAAAAGAGAAAAATACAAAAGAGAAGAAAAAGTCCGGATAGAAATTGCCGAAGCTTGGGATAGCATTTTATTTGCTCAAGCAATAAGGGGTTCTTTGTTAGTAATACAATCTCTTCTTAGAAAATATATTCTATTACCCTTATTGATAATAGCTAAAAACACAGCCCGTATATTATTATTTCAATTTCCCGAGTGGTCCGAAGATTTGAAATATTGGAATCGAGAAATGCATGTTAAATGCACTTACAATGGTGTTCAATTATCCGAAACAGAATTTCCAAAAAATTGGTTAACAGATGGTATTCAAATAAAAATCTTATTTCCTTTTTGCTTGAAACCTTGGCACAGATCTAAATTAAAACCATCGGATTCTGATAAAAATAAAAACACAATACAAAAAAATAAAGGTCAAAAAAATGATTTTTGTTTTTTAACAGTTTGGGGACTGGAAACCGAACTTCCTTTTGGTTCTCCTCGAAAACGACATTCATTTTTTGAACCTATTTTTAAAGAACTAAAAAAAAAAATTAAAAAATTAAAAACTAAGTTTTTTATAACCTTAACAGTTTTAAAAGAAAGGGCAAAATTTTTTGTAAAAGTTTCAAAAGAAACAAAAAACTGGATAAACAAAAGCATTTTATTTTTCAAAAAAATAATCAAAAAACTTTCAAAACTAAATCCAATTTCCGTTTTTGGATTGAGAGCAATATCTGAAGTGGATGAAACTAAAACAGATTCGCCAATCAGTAATCAGACGAGTCACAAATCACCTATTGAAATTCGATCTATGGAGTGGACAAATTATTCACTGCCAGAACAGAAAATAAAAGATCTGTCTAATAGAACAAGCACAATCAAAAATAAATTCGAAAAAATAAAAAAAAAAAAAAAAACCGTGTTTATAAGTAAAGAAATAAATATTATTTTTAACAAAACAAGTTATCATGATAACATATCAGAATCATTAACAAAATTTTGGCAAATATTAAAAAGAAGAAATACTCGATTAATGCATAAACTATTTCTTTTTATAAAATTTTTTATTGAAAGAATATACATAAATATTTTTCTATGCATTATTAATATTCCAAGAACCAATGTACAACTTTTTATTAAATCAACAAAAAAACTTTTTGAAAAATCCATTTATAATAATGAAAATAATGAAACAAATCAAGAAAGAATTAATAAAAAAAATAAAAATACACTTGATTTTACTATAAAAAATTCCATTTATAATATTAAAACTAAGAATTCAAAAATTTTTTGTAACTCAGCTTCCTTTTCCCAAGCGTATGTATTTTACAAATTATCACAAACACACGTTATTAACGTGTATAAGTTCAAGTCTATTTTTCAATATCACGGTGCATCTCTTTTTCCGAAAAATGAAATAAAGGAGAATTTTGCACGACAAGGAATATTTCATTACGGATTAAGACATAAAGACTTTTGTCATTCTGGAATGAATCAATGGAAAAAGTGGCTACGAAGTCATTATCAATATGATTTATCTCATATTAAGTGGCTTAAATTAGTCCCCCAAACATGGCGAAATAGACTCAATCAACATCATATGGCTCAAAATGAAGATTTAAACAAATTGAATTCATATGAAAAAGACAAATTACCTCATTACGAAAAACAAAACTATTTTGAAGTCCATCCCTTACTGAATAAAGAATATAAAAAATATAATTTTAAAAAAAACTATAGATATGATTTTTTATCATATAAATCTATTAATTATGAAGATAAGAAGGATTCATATATTTATCGATCACCCTTACAAATAAATAATAATATACAAATAAATAATAATAAAAAGAATAAAGAAGAGATTTTTTATAATTACAACATAGATAAAGTAAAATTTTTTAATATGCTGGTAGGTCTGCCTATTCCTAATTATTTAGGAGATGCTGATATTATGGATATAGAAAAATATTCGGCTAGAAAATATTTTGATTGGAGAATTATTAATTTTTGTGTTAGAAATAAGAACGCTATTTATTCCTGGGTAAATACCGGTGTCAAGATTAATAACAATTTTAAAACCAGAATTTATAATTATGATAAAAGTAATACGACAGGTCCTTTTTATTTCACAATTTATCAAGATAAAGAAATCAACATATCACCTCAAAAAGAGTTATTTTTTGATTGGATGGGAATGAATGACAAAATATTAAATCATCCTATATCAAATATGGAACTTTGGTTCTTCTCAGAATTTTTGATACTTTATAATGCATATAAACTTAAACCGTGGATAATACCAATAAAATTACTTCTTTTCAATTTTAATGGACATGAAAATATTCAGAATATTAATAAAAACATTATAGCAACTAAAAGAGGGGTCCCTCTTATAGCAGCGAATGAAAACAAAATACTTGTATTAGACAATAGCAATCAAGAAGAAAAGGAATCCCTAGGCCAAGGAGATCTTGAATCAATTATATCAAACCAACAAAAATATGTTGAAGAAAATTATGGTAGATCCGATATAAAAAAACGTAAAAAGAAAAACCAATACAAAAGCACCACGGAAGCCGAGCTGGATTTATTCCTAAAAAGATATTTGTGTTTTCAATTGAGATGGGATGATTTTCTAAATCAAAAAATAATCAATAATATCAAAGTATATTGTCTCCTGCTTAGACTAATAAATCCACGAGAGATTGCTATATCTTCCATTCACCGGGGAGAACTGAGTCTGGATATTTTGATGCTTCAAAAGGATTTAACTCTTACAGAATTAATGAAAAAGGGAATATTGATTATCGAACCAGTTCGTTTGTCTGTCAAAAATGATGGACAATTTATTCTATATCAAACTATAGGTATTTCATTGGTTCATAAGAATAAACATCAAATTAATCAAAGATACCAGGAAGAAACCTATCTTGATAAGATCAATTTTGGTGAATTTATTACAAAACATCAAAAAATGACGGGAAATACAAACAAAAATCATTATGACTTGTTTGTTCCTGAAAATGTTCTATCCCCTAAACGGCGTAGAGAATTGCGAATTCTAATTTGTTTCAATTCACGGGATCGAAATGGTATACATAGAAACCCAGTATTTTTCAATAAGATCAATATAAAAAACTGTGATCAAATTTTGAATAAAATAAAACATCGTGATAGCAATAAGAATAAATTAATTAAATTAAAATTGTTTCTTTGGCCCAATTATCGATTAGAAGATTTAGCTTGCATGAATCGCTATTGGTTTAATACTAATAATGGGAGTCGTTTCAGCATGATAAGGATCCATATGTATCCGCGAATGTGAATTCACATTAATTTTTTCATATATATTATGAACTATGTTAGGTATAAATAGCACAAGGATTATATTATATTCTATTCGGCTACATGATAAACATACATATTAATTAATTAGATCTATAAATAATTAGATCTATAAATGAATCAACAAAATTTTATTATTTTATTAACTTCTAAAATTTTGTCTTTTCACCATCCTTTTGTACCTCTATAAAAATAAAATTTAAATAAAATAAAATCTGATTGATTTATTTTTTTTTTTTTTTATAAGATTAGGAATTTCATAACGACCTTAAAATCATTGTATATATCAAAATAATTATTATTATTACTGATTAATAAAATTAACATTAATTAAAAGTAGGGAGGGCGAAAATTTTATTTTATGGTAAAAAATTCATTCATCTCAGTTATTTTTCAAGAAAAAAAAGAAGAAAATATAGGATCTGTTGAATTTCAAATAGTAAGTTTCACCAATAGGATACGAAGACTTACTTCACATTTGGAATTGCACAGAAAAGACTATTCATCTCAGAGGGGTCTACGTAAAATTCTGGGAAAACGCCAACGATTGCTGTCTTATTTAGCAAAGAAAAACCGAGTGCTTTATAAACAATTAATTAGTGAGTTAGATATTCGGGAGTCAAAAAATCGTTAATTTGAAAATATTGAATTAGTTGATTTATTAAATCTTGAATTTTGATGGACTTCTTTGTTTCGTTTTCAGCAATTCATGTAAGAATGAATAGAGGAAAAACTTATGAATAGACCGGCTACAGAAAAAGACCTTATGATAGTCAATATGGGACCTCAACACCCATCAATGCATGGTGTTCTTCGTCTTATCGTTACGCTAGATGGTGAAGATGTTGTTGACTGCGAACCTATATTAGGTTATTTACACAGAGGAATGGAAAAAATTGCAGAAAACCGAACAATTATACAATACCTGCCTTATGTAACACGTTGGGATTATTTAGCTACTATGTTCACGGAAGCAATAACTGTAAATGGACCAGAACAGTTAGCAAATATTCAAGTACCGAAGAGAGCCAGCTATATTAGAGTGATTATGTTGGAGTTGAGTCGTATAGCTTCTCATCTCTTATGGCTTGGACCCTTTATGGCAGATATTGGTGCGCAAACCCCCTTTTTCTATATTTTCAGGGAGAGGGAATTAGTATATGATCTATTCGAAGCTGCCACCGGTATGCGAATGATGCATAATTATTTTCGCATAGGGGGAATAGCGGCTGATCTACCTTATGGCTGGATAGATAAATGTTTGGATTTCTGTGATTATTTTTTAACCGGGGTTAGTGAATATCAAAAACTTATTACAAGGAATCCTATCTTCTTAGAACGAGTTGAAGGGATAGGCGTTATTGGTGGAGAAGAAGCGATAAATTGGGGTTTATCCGGACCAATGCTACGAGCATCTGGGATACAATGGGATCTTCGTAAAGTTGATCATTATGAGTCTTATGACGAATTTGATTGGGAAATCCAGTGGCAAAACGAAGGAGATTCATTAGCTCGTTATTTAGTTCGAATCAGTGAAATGACGGAATCCATAAAAATAATTCAACAGGCTCTGGAAGGGATTCCAGGGGGACCCTATGAGAATTTAGAAATGCGGGGCTTTGATAGAGAACGAGATCCAGAATGGAATGATTTTGAATACCGATTCATTAGTAAAAAGCCTTCTCCTACATTTGAATTGCCGAAACAAGAACTTTATGTAAGAGTTGAAGCCCCCAAGGGAGAATTAGGAATTTTTCTGATAGGAGACAAAAGCAGTTTTCCTTGGAGATGGAAAATTCGCCCGCCGGGTTTTATCAATTTGCAAATTCTTCCTCAGTTAGTTAAAAGACTGAAATTGGCTGATATTATGACGATACTAGGTAGCATAGATATCATTATGGGAGAAGTTGATCGTTGAAATGATAATTTATACACTAGAAGTACAAGATATAAATTCGTTTTCAAAATGGGAATCTTTACAAGAGGTCTATGGAATCATATGGATGTTTGTACCTATTGTTATTCTTGTACTGGGAATCACAATAGGTGTACTAGTAATTGTATGGTTAGAGCGAGAAATATCTGCAGGAATACAACAACGGATTGGGCCTGAATATGCTGGTCCTTTGGGAATTCTTCAAGCTCTAGCAGATGGAACAAAACTACTTTTTAAAGAGAATCTTCTTCCATCTAGAGGAAATACACGTTTATTCAATATTGGACCAGCGATAGCAGTTATATCTATTTTACTAAGTTTTTCAGTAATTCCTTTTAGCTATCGCCTTGTGTTAACGGATCTCAATATTGGTATTTTTTTATGGATTGCCATTTCAAGTATTGCTCCTGTTGGACTTCTTATGTCAGGATACGGATCAAATAATAAATATTCCTTTTTAGGTGGTTTGCGAGCTGCCGCTCAATCAATTAGTTATGAAATACCATTAACTCTATGTGTTTTATCAATATCTCTACGTGCGATTCGTTAAAATATAAACTTTTCCTTTACTTACACTCCTTTCACTTTAGAAAATAACTTGAATGAAGTGAATTTTTTTTTTATTAGTATTATCTTTGGGGGTGAGAAACTTAATTAGATAGTTATAGATGAGTGAAAGAAAGCAGCTTAAAAATTTGCAGTAAAAAATTTTAGTCTCATTTCCTATGTACAAGAGTTAAGTAAAAAGAAATATAAGCATAAGAAGTGTTTTACCCCAAGACTGGTTAGTTAGTCAACCTGGCTTGAAGCGGGCTTAAAAGATCAACCGTATGGATATGGAATTTGACCTATCAGTTCTTTTTCTTTATCCTTTCTATGGATTACCATATACAGATTCTGAAACGGGTGATTGAAAAAAAAAAATGAGTGGATGGTTAGAAACACCAAAATACACAAAGGATTAGTAATGTAGATTATGTAAATTATTTAATAGTTAGTTATAACATAAAAAGAAGAATCCTAAGTGGGGCTTAAAATTAGTAGAAATAGTTAGGCAGTACTCCCCACAATTCCGATCCAGAGTATACTCCTATCCACCAATTACAGCAATAACTATCAGGAACGAAATAATCCTTTACCCTTTTGTTAGTTTAAAAACCCCATTATATTATTGGTTTTTTCAGAAAGAAGAATCGGAACTAAAAATAAACAATAGAAAAGAAAAAAAAGCAATGGGTTGAAATATCTATTGATATTTATCTAAAGAGTATTTTATTTACGGATTAAGTTATTACTCAACAAATAAAAATAAATTAGTAAAGGGCGAGATAAATTCAGAAGCATTTATTTTTTTTATTCTTTATATTCTTTAAATTATAGTATAGCAGACAGAATTACATTGGTATAATTTTGGACCTTGCACTAAAGAAAATTTTGACTCTATCTATTCTACAACCATAATAAGATAAATAATATTGAGCCGGTCCTTAGATTTATCTTTGACCGCCGAGGAGCCGTATGAGGTGAAAACCTCATGTACGGTTTTGTAATAGGGATGGGGACAGTGATGTTATCATCGACTATGATTATCTAATAGTTCAAGTACAGTTGATATAGTTGAGGCCCAGTCACAATATGGGTTTTGGGGTTGGAATTTGTGGCGTCAACCTATAGGGTTTATCGTTTTTATAATTTCGTCCCTAGCAGAGTGTGAGAGATTACCTTTTGATTTACCAGAAGCAGAAGAAGAATTAGTAGCGGGTTATCAAACTGAATATTCGGGTATCAAATTTGGTTTATTTTACGTTGCTTCCTATCTAAATCTATTACTTTCTTCGTTATTTGTAACAATTCTTTACTTGGGCGGATGGAATATTTACATTCCGTACATGTTCACTCCTGAGTTATTTGAAATAAATAATATGGGTGGAATCTTTGGAACAACAATTGGTATCTTTATTACATTAGCTAAAACTTATTTGTTCTTGTTTATTCCTATCACAACAAGATGGACTTTACCTAGGTTAAGAATGGACCAACTATTAAATCTTGGATGGAAATTTCTTTTACCTATTTCTCTCGGTAACCTATTATTAACAACTTCTTTCCAACTTTTTTCGCTGTAAATAAAAAAGAATATGATATTTACGCCTTGATTCAAACAAGAGAAAGAAACAACAAAAAAATATTTTATAAATATTCACAATATGTTCCCTATGGTAACTGGGTTCATGAATTATGCTCACCAAACAGTACGAGCAGCAAGGTACATTGGTGAGGGGTTCATGATTACCTTATCCCATGCAAATCGTTTACCTATAACTATTCAATATCCTTATGAAAAATTAATCATATCAGAGCGTTTCCGAGGTCGAATCCATTTTGAATTTGATAAATGCATTGCTTGTGAAGTATGTGTTCGGGTATGTCCTATAGATCTGCCTGTTGTTGATTGGAAATTTGCAACTGATATTAGAAAAAAACGATTGCTTAATTACAGTATTGATTTTGGACTTTGTATATTTTGCGGTAACTGTGTTGAGTATTGTCCAACAAATTGTTTATCAATGACTGAAGAATATGAACTTTCTACTTACGACCGTCATGAATTGAATTATAATCAAATTGCTTTAGGCCGTTTACCACTGTCAGTAATTGACGATTATACAATTCGAACAATTTCGAATTCCCCGCAAAGTCAAATAAAAACGGAGTAAATAAACACACCCTATTTATTCTAGTTATTCTAGTGAAAGATAAATTTCCAATTCTTAAGGTTCAGCTTTGGTTAAAAAAAAAAGAATTTTCGGTCGAATAAAAAAATAAAAAATTAAACTGTCGAATAAGTGTACCTACATTAACGCATACCTAATAGATTAAGAATTAGTTTCATAAATTTGCCTGGTCGGGTCGTCAATAAGGTCATGAAAAGTATTTAGATTTATTTATCTCTTATTTTACATAGAATGGATTTGCCGGGACCAATACACGATTTTATTTTAGTTTTTCTGGGATTGGGTCTTATATTAGGGGGCCTGGGAGTAGTATTACTTAACAACCCAATTTATTCGGCTTTTTCATTAGGATTGGTTCTTGTTTGTATATCCTTATTCTATGTTCTCTCAAATTCGCATTTTGTAGCTGCTGCCCAGCTTCTTATTTATGTGGGAGCTGTAAATGTTTTAATCATATTTGCTGTGATGTTTATGAATGGTTCAGAATATTACAAAGATTTTAATCTCTGGACCGTCGGACATGTTGTTACTTCATTGGTTTGTACAAGTATTCTTGTTTCTCTAATTACTACTATTTTAGATACGTCCTGGTACGGGATTATTTGGACTACAAGATCAAACCAAATTTTAGAACAGGATTTGATAAATAATATTCAACAAATTGGAATTCATTTATCAACAGATTTTTTTCTTCCATTTGAACTCATTTCGATAATTCTTTTAGTTGCTTTGATAGGTGCAATTGCTGTGGCTCGTCAGTAATAAGTATTACTAACTAACAACAGCAAGCAATTCAAATTAGTTTTAATTAGTTTTTATGTGTTATCGAACTTCTTTATTTTCCCTTGAATTTGGTTTGAATATTCTTTTATTTATGGCTAAAAATCTTTATATCTAAAAAAAAAAATAAATTCTTTTAGTCGATATATTTCTAATATATTTCCTACTCGTTGTATTCGAGTCAATTGAATCTGTTGCATTATTGTTCATATTAAAATGAATCAAAATTGATAAGGAGTTAGTCAATGATGCTCGAACATGTACTTGTTTTGAGTGCTTATTTATTTTCTATCGGTATTTATGGATTGATCACCAGTCGAAATATGGTTAGGGCTCTTATGTGTCTTGAACTTATACTAAATGCGGTTAATATAAATTTTGTAACATTTTGTGATTTTTTTGATAATCGACAATTAAAAGGAGACATTTTCTCAATTTTTGTTATAGCTATTGCCGCCGCTGAAGCAGCTATAGGATTAGCTATTGTTTCATCGATTTATCGTAATCGAAAATCAACGCGTATCAATCAATCGACTTTGTTGAATAAATAGTATTAATAATATAAATTAGAATATTCACCAGTTTGAATTAACATGTATATATAATATGTATGTTGGAATCTAGATCATATTTGTGAAAACGTAAGAAATCAAAGTATATTGGTCCCGTATTATTAGTTCTCAGTTAGAAGTAAAGTAAATTAATTGAGAAATATTTCTGATAAATTGTTGATTCATCTAGTGTTTAAATATATGACTCAGTTAAAAGTTTCCTAGATCGAAAATTTATGACATTCAAAAATTTATAGATCCCATGTCACACTCAGTTAAAATTTATGATACATGTATAGGATGTACTCAATGTGTCCGAGCCTGCCCCACAGATGTGTTAGAAATGATACCTTGGGATGGCTGTAAAGCTAAGCAAATAGCTTCCGCTCCAAGAACAGAAGACTGTGTTGGTTGTAAACGATGTGAATCTGCCTGTCCAACCGATTTCTTGAGCGTTCGAGTTTATTTATGGCATGAAACAACTCGAAGTATGGGTCTAGCTTATTGATAAATTCCAGAAAACCCACTTGAATCTATTTTGAATCCATTTTTTTTTTACTGACAAAACCCGTACTCGAACAAAAAAATTAAAAAACCATAAAGATTCTATTTTCGAGTGCGGGTTTTTATGGTCCAAGTCCAAGTGTATCTTGTCTTTACCACGAATTATTTTCCTTGGTTAACACTAATTGTAGTTTTGCCAATATTTGCAGGTTCTTTAATTTTCTTTCTTCCTCAGAGAGGAAATAAGCTAATTAGGTGGTATACCATTTGTATATGTATCTTAGAACTCCTTCTAATGACCTATGTATTTTGTTATCATTTCCAATTTGATGATCCATTAATCCAGTTATCGGAAAATTATAAATGGATCAATTTTTTTGATTTTTACTGGAGATTAGGAATAGATGGACTTTCTATAGGACCCATTTTACTGACAGGATTTATCACTACTTTAGCTACTTTAGCAGCTTGGCCAATTACTCGAGATTCCCGATTATTCCATTTTCTGATGTTAGCAATGTACAGTGGTCAAATAGGATCGTTTTCCTCTCGAGATCTTTTACTTTTTTTCATCATGTGGGAGTTAGAATTAATTCCTGTTTATATCCTTCTATCCATGTGGGGGGGGAAAAAACGTCTGTATTCAGCCACAAAGTTTATTTTGTACACGGCAGGGGGTTCCATTTTTATATTAATAGGAGCTTTGGGTATCGGGTTATACGGTTCTAATGAACCTACACTCAATTTTGAAACATTAGCTAATCAATCGTATCCTGCCACACTGGAAATACTATTTTATATTGGATTTCTTATTGCTTTTGCTGTCAAATCACCGATTATACCCTTACATACATGGTTACCAGACACCCATGGGGAGGCACATTATAGTACTTGTATGCTTCTAGCCGGAATCTTATTAAAAATGGGAGCATATGGATTAGTTCGTATCAATATGGAATTCTTACCCCATGCTCATTCTATATTTTCTCCTTGGTTGATGATAATAGGTACAATACAAATAATTTATGCAGCTTCAACATCTCTTGGTCAACGTAATTTAAAAAAAAGAATAGCCTATTCGTCTGTCTCTCATATGGGTTTCATAATTATAGGACTTGGTTCTATAACTGATACGGGACTCAACGGAGCCATTTTACAAATAATATCTCATGGATTTATTGGGGCCGCACTTTTTTTCTTGGCAGGTACAAGTTATGATAGAATGCGTCTTGTTTATCTCGACGAAATGGGCGGAATGTCTATTCGAATTCCAAAAATATTTACAATGTTTAGTATCTTATCAATGGCTTCTCTTGCATTACCGGGCATGAGTGGTTTTGTTGCAGAATTGCTAGTCTTTTTTGGAATAATTACTAGCCAAAAATATTGTTTAATGCCAAAAATACTAATTACTTTGGTAATGGCAATTGGAATGATATTAACTCCTATTTATTCATTATCTCTGTTACGTCAAATGTTTTATGGATACAAGTTATTTAATGTTCAAAACTTGAACTTTTTGGACTCTGGACCGCGTGAGTTATTTCTTTCGATATCTATCCTTTTACCTGTAATAGGTATTGGTATTTATCCGGATTTAGTTCTATCACTATCGGTTGAGAAGGTCGAAGCTATTCTATCTAATTATTTTTATAGATAGTTTTCATGAAAAAAACAAAAAATTAAACCGCAATTACATGATTTTTATTTTCAACCAAAAGTATTTGTTGCGCAGAAGTAATTTTGATTCTCTTATCTTAAGTTTAAATTGAGTAATAAAAAAAAAGTGTTTAATTGAATTTTTATCAGACATGCTTGGTCTTTTTGTGAACCTTTTGAATCAAATCAAGTAGTGGGGTGATTCAAAAGGTTCTTAACAGCTTACATTAGGTTTTCGTTTATATATATTCTGCCCTATGTTTGTTTGTATTTGTTAGTCTCTTTTTGCAATTTAATTAGATGTTAATGTAAATGAACCATAACTATGTAACCCTATTCCTAATAGATTGACCCCAAAATAACATATCCAAATTATAATAAAGCCCATAGAAGCTACAAGTGCGGAATTTACACCTTCAAAATTTTTATTTGTTCGAGTATGTAAATAAATCGCAAATATAGTCCAAGTAATAAATGCCCAAGTTTCCTTTGGATCCCAATTCCAATATGATCCCCATGCTTCATTAGCCCATACTGCTCCTGAAAGAATCCCTATGGTTAAAAAGATAAACCCGAGCCCAATAAGACGATAACTCCAATGATCCAATTGTTGAGTCAATTGATATCTGTAATAATTTTTATACGACAGAAAATAAATTTTTTGTAAATCATTGTTACTTTTATTCATGTATTGGATTTCGCTCAAGGAAAATGAATAATTTAATAAATTAGCTCTTTGAACAAAAATCTTTATGCCTTTTCGAAATGTAATGACTAGAAGAGTTATTGATAACAATGATCCACATAATAGAGCTGCGTAGCCTAATATCATCATACTTACGTGCATCATTAACCACTGGGATTGGAGAGCAGGTACTAAGATTTCGGATTGATGTATTCCGGTTAAAAAACCGGAAGTAGCAAAGCATTGTGTAAGAATAGCACTTGGCGCGGTTATTGCGCTTAAATCATTTTTTTGCTTTTTAAAATAGTAAAGCATATGAAGAATGGAGAAACTCCATGAAAGAAAGATTAATGATTCATATAAATCACTTAATGGGAAATGCCCCGAATAAATCCAGCGAGTGCATAATAATCCTGTTATACACAAAAAGTTAGCTATCATGCCCTTTTCTGATGAATGATATAGTCCTACTACGTCATCAACTAATAAGGTTAAAAAATGAATTGTAATGACAATTGAAACAATTGAAAAGGATATATGAGTTAATATATGCTCTAGAGTTAAAAAAATCATAAAAATTATGAAAAAAAAAAGCGAAGGTTTCGCGATTATGATTATATGGAATGGAAATCAAGAATTGAATTCATTATAGGACTTATTACATCTTTTTTAGAAGACATTATGCCGCCACTCGGACTCGAACCGAGATGCTATAGCACTGCTTCCTAAGAGCAGCGTGTCTACCGATTTCACCATAGCGGCTTGCTCGCAATTATAATCATAATAACAAATTATTTATTACATCGTCAAATAATTCTTATTATTTATTATTATTATATTTTATTTTTATATATAAAAATAAAAAAAAATAATAATAATAATATTAAGAAAATATTATTACAATAACAATAAATAACAATACAAAAAAAAACTGTACCAAACAAACTCAAATTAATTATAACAAAAAAAATAAAATGGGCGATGGGGAAAAGAAAATAATAATCCCCATCACGTAAATAGACATATATTTTAAAATAAAAGTTAACCCAACTTATATCTTGGTTTTAGCCTTTTTGAAATAAAAAAAAAATTAGCTCATTTTGATAGTTAAGCTGATTCAGATTACTCCAACGTTTTGTTATTTATTTGTGGTACAAAAAAACTTTTTGAATTACCTGTTGAAAGAGATTTAGCTAAGGAAAAAGCTTTCAAAGCTGCCCAATATCCTTTCTTTTTCCAAATATTTTTACGAATACGTTTTTTAGATATAGAAGTACGTTTTTTTGGAACTGCCATTCAAAAAAAAAGTTATTTAGTGTTATAGGTGGATGTGAAAGACATCTATTGTTCAAAATAATTTGTTTTCTTCGTTCAGTATTTATTTATCTCTATTTTCTAATTTATATATTTTTTATATCATATATTTTTGATATTCTATATATTAATTTATATTAATTTATATTAATTTTATAATTAACGTCCTAAAATAAAAATAAATAAACGAAGACTGGATATAAATGTGAAAAAAAAAAATATTAAAATAGTATACAATGTCCAAAAAAAAAAAAACACACACTACAATATTATCTAATCTTTTTATTTATATTCAACCCTTATCTTTTCTTTTATATACCTGAAAAAAAAAATAACACTTAAATCTTGATTTTTCTATTAATTGGACAAGCTTAAAGATAAAATAAGTACATATAGTTTAACTTTTCTTTTAAAATTTGAATGAGATTAGTAGTTAATCTGTTAAAGGCTACATATTAAAAATTAAAGTTTTTATTAATTTTTTCCTTTAAAATTTATTTTATTTAATTGTACACATACATACAAAAATTATATAGGCTGTCTTTTATACAAGCATAAATGTCATTTAGTGTAATGAAAGACAATCAATGTCACATTCAAAATGAACTAGGTAATAAGTCTAAATAACCAAACAAGCTAATTTATTAAGTCGAGTTATAGGTTATTCTACGATTCATATTAAAATCAAGTATTTTTTTTATGTAATTTTGTATTCTTGCGATATGTATATAAATCATTGGAGTATGTAATAATAAATACATAAAATAAGAAAATTATAATTGTTTATAAAGTAAATCCGACTTAACAAAAATAATCATTTATTATTAAACAGTAATTTAGTGACATCATTTGACCCCCTTATCTTATATAACTTATAGATTTTAATACTTTTTTAATTTTGAAGTAGTTAAGAAGGATTAGGAATAGTTAAGAGTATGAAATTACATGTAACTTGGTAATATCTTGATTTTTTTTTGTTACTTTTCAAAGAGATAAAAAGCCGGTGAATCATAAACATAACTAATTAATAAAAAAAAAAAGGGATTTTTATGGAGCATACCTATCAATATTCATGGATCATACCCTTCATTCCACTTCCAATTCCTATTTTAATAGGAATTGGACTTCTACTTTTTCCAACAGCAACAAGAAATCTTCGCCGTATATGGGCTTTTTCCAGTATTTTATTGTTAAGCATAGTTATGATCTTTTCGATTGATCTATCTATTCAACAAATAAATAGAAGTTTTATTTATCAATATGTATGGTCTTGGACCATAAATAATGATTTGTCTTTCGAAATCGGCTACTTTATTGATTCACTTACCTCTATTATGTCAATATTAATCACTACTGTCGGAATTTTGGTTCTTATTTATAGTGATAATTATATGTCTCATGATCAAGGATATTTGAGATTCTTTGCTTATATGAGTTTGTTTAACACGTCAATGTTAGGATTAGTTACTAGTTCTAATTTGATACAAATTTATATTTTTTGGGAATTAGTTGGAATGTGCTCTTACCTATTAATAGGTTTTTGGTTCACACGACCCATTGCGGCGAAGGCTTGTCAAAAAGCATTTGTAACTAATCGTGTGGGTGATTTTGGGTTATTATTAGGAATTTTAGGTCTTTATTGGATAACGGGCAGTTTCGAATTTCAAGATTTGTTCGAAATATTCAATAACTTTAGTTATAAAAATGAGGTTAATGTTTTATTTGTTACCGTATGCGCTGTTCTTTTATTTGCAGGTGCAGTTGCTAAGTCTGCGCAATTCCCTCTTCATGTATGGTTACCCGATGCGATGGAAGGGCCTACTCCTATTTCGGCTCTTATACATGCTGCCACTATGGTAGCAGCAGGAATTTTTTTTGTAGCCCGGTTTCTTCCTCTTTTCATAGTTATACCTTACATAATGTATATAATATCTTTCATAGGTATAGTGACAGTACTATTAGGGGCTACTTTAGCTCTTGCTCAAAAAGATATTAAAAGAGGTTTAGCCTATTCTACAATGTCACAATTAGGTTATATGATGTTAGCTCTAGGTATGGGATCTTATCGAGCTGCTTTATTTCATTTGATTACTCATGCTTATTCTAAAGCATTGTTATTTTTAGGATCCGGATCAATTATTCATTCAATGGAAGTTCTTGTTGGTTATTCTCCCGATAAAAGCCAGAATATGGTTTTTATGGGCGGGTTAAAGAAGCATGTGCCACTTACACAAACTGCTTTTTTAGTGGGTACGCTTTCTCTTTGTGGTATTCCACCTCTTGCCTGTTTTTGGTCCAAAGATGAAATTCTTAATGATAGTTGGTTATATTCACCGATTTTTGCCCTAATCGCTTGGTTCACAGCTGGATTAACAGCATTTTATATGTTCCGAATTTATTTACTTTCTTTTGAAGGACATTTAAACATTCATTTTCAAAATTATAATGGCAAAAAAAGCAGTTCTTTCTATTCAATAAAATTATGGGGTAAAAAAGACCAAAAACTAATTACTAATAATTTTAATTTATTATCTTTAGTAACAATGAATAATACCAAAAGAGCTTCTTTTCTTTGGAAAAAATCATATCCAATCGGAAGTAGTAGTAATGGAAACAACAAGACTTTTATTACTATTAATAATAATAATTTTCGTTTTAAGAAGGATATTTCTTATCCTCATGAATCGGAGGATACTATGCTATTTCCTCTTGGTGTATTGATTATATTTACATTATTTGTTGGATTCATAGGAATTCCCTTCAATAAAGAAGGAATACATTTCGATATTTTGTCAAAATGGTTAACCCCATCTATAAATTTTTTACATCAAAATTCAAATGATTTTTTGGATTGGTATGAATTTTTAACAAATGCAACTTTTTCAGTGAGTATAGCTTCTTTAGGAGTATTTATATCATCTTTTTTTTATAACCCTTATTATT